ACGAAGCTCTCTCTTTATCATCTCGTGCCAGATGCAACAAAGGATGAGTCCTTTTTCCTTCTCGCGAACCGCGGGAGCGCCTAGGGCCCAGAGGAGCAAAGCTCATTTTCCTTTCAGGGTAAAGCGGCGCATAAAAAAGGGCTGGTCCGTCAAAAGTCCGGTTCCTTCGCGAACGAAGTTCAGAATCAACAAGGGTTCGTAGAACGAAGGGAGTGTACAACTGGGGCTGCGCCCCACTTTTTTGTTCGTAACGAGGGAGAGATAGAATGGAGTTCTTCACGAAGTTCGAAAGAAAGGAATAAAAAAGAGTTTCTCTATGGCCTCCTCGTTTTGAGACATTATGGCTTTTGGGTCGACCCCGGTAACAAAGAAGGAATCCATAAAAACTTAGGATCCGACACCATGATAAAATACTACCCTCATGATTAGACCATGTCCCTGAGATTTGATAAATGAAAGGTGCATTAGCGGTTAATACATTGTAATTGGATAAGTTATTAGGAATATGACGGAACGAAAGACCAAGGAAAGAAAGAAGAATACACCAAAATGCAGGTGCTGCACCAAACACTGGTGGTTCTTTCTTGTTGTAAGTGAATGCAACGAAAAGACCCGGAAATAACGAATAATGAAACAATTCATATATTGACATTTCGTGCTCATTTCAAAATTTCTGCTTTGTTATTCCCATCATCCGGTAACCACAGGATGATCCACAAGAAAGGTGGCAGGATTCGAACCTATGGCCGGCCCGCCCCTGACCTGCTGGGTTGGGTGGCCGGGTTAGCACCCCTCGTCGCCTCTGTACCCGAAACAGATGCGCTGCCCTACCCAGCGCGTAACCTTGTCTCCCCTACTCCTCTTCTGGTTGTGCCATTACCAATCGCGGGTAACCCCCGGTCCGGCCGCCCCTGACCTAAGAAGAACGATTATCCTTATGACCAGGACCAGCTTACTTACTTCTCGAGCGATAGTTCCACGAACCTATAAAGCACGCACGGTCCGAGAAAGCTGTGAAAGCATTCCGCCGGGAAGTCGACCACGGAATGTGAGCCACATGATATGAATCCTCTTGTGTTGACCGGCTTAATCTTGGGGAAGGAAGAAGTGTCTACAAGAGATACCGGGTGGAAGAAGCCCGCTATAATCTCTACTTCTCTTTTCACCTTGCTCAACCATGCTCACAGATAGAAACTTGATAGAAAGATAGTGCCATTTGATGGATAACTAGGAAAAAGGGAGAAGGAGGCTCACCTCAATAGTGATCTTAACCATATCTCAATCTTGGAAGGAGGTTGAACGGGACTCTTTCTTATCTTAGGGCTTGAAAGCATCAGTGTTCTAGTGGAGCGGGCTGCCTTGTTCTTTCAGTCGGTGAGTACGGTCTCAGTCCTGGGGCTAGGAAGCCCCCGCCTCTTAGAAAAGGTTGCTTACTTTGATATTGATTAGAAATCCGAATCTTATAAGTAATGGGCTCACCTTATTATAGAAGTTCTTACTTGGCGAAGAAGACTGATCTATTAGAATATCAAGGCGAAGGGATGCGGGCAAGAAGCTAATAGGATAGGCTAGGCTCAATAGCTGCTCAGAAAGGTTCTAGTCAGGGCATCATCCCCGCGCTTGAAAGGTTCAGTGTTCAAGGAAACCCTGGCGAATAGAACGAGTGTTAGCGCCTTAAACTTTGAATCTCACGGGTGTTAGGGGAGTATGGAAGACTACTTCTTACTCTTCTATTTTTTACCCGCTGCTGAAGTGACGAGGTTTTTGATCAAGATTTCACCCTTCCTATTATGGGCTTCGGTTCCTTCTGACTTGATATCTTCGACTCCTATCCTTCCGGAGATGTTGGAGCGGACACTCGCAAAGCGATTCTCTTCATTGTTTTAAGGGTTTATATTTCCGCACACTTAGACAGGAATTTCTATACGAAATCTCTTCCAATTTTCTTTATTCAGGTGAGCTGCTTTAGCTTGAACAAAGTGTTTTTGAACCCGTTAAGAAAGTTTGATTCGCTCCTACCTGTCTTTCGCCGCAGGTCGATATTGGAACGTACGACGAACCAGTTATCAACCTATTCACTTCTGCCGAAATTAGAAGATACATATACATTAATATGGTAAAGAGCCTGTCGTGACATATTCAACTTCAGCTTCCGCTTCACTAAACGTAGTTGACCCAATTGCATCAAGCAGCGCCCTACAGTCAACTCACCTCACATCGAGTCCTTCCTCTTCTCCAGGATTGGTGTGGGGAATCAGCCACTAGAGGCGAGATAGCCCTTGTTTAGTTCATCATTTCGTTCGGATATAGAGCTGTATCCCCGGTCAAAGGACCAATTGATTCATAGCCAATGTTCTTGCCTTACCTCGGGCATAGAAAAGCATCTTCGCCTATTGTCCGGGGAGGAAGGAGAAAGAGCAATAGGCTGGTCCGGCCTACAAAAACGAAACGGTACCTCCGTAACCAGTCATCCATAATATCAAATAAATCTTTTTTGTCTTTGGTAAATTGACCAAGGGCTATAGTCATAGTGATCCTCCTATTCAACTACTTGAACCATTTCCGAACACCTCATAGCATTTAAAGGGCGTTCGAGGATTCGATCATTTATGTATGATTTGATTTCTCGTACACTGCCCCTTCTAATGTCTAATGGATTTCGAAGATCAAAATCAATCCTTTAGTGGTCCATAACCTGAATTGGGTAAAGACATGAACTCAATTCGGATCTTCCTTTCTCATTTTTAATAAAGACCAGACCTAACTTATTATTATGACTTATTAATCAGATAAATGAGTTTTTTGAAAGAGCTGTTAAAGGAAAAAGGAGTCCCTTCTCCCGCTACCAGTTGATTCTCAGGCCTACTCCTCTCGTTCGTTACACTTCTTCCTAGCTGCGTGGCCTGTAGTTGGTATCTGGTTCACTGCTTTAGGTATCAGCACCATGGCTTTCAACCTAAATGGTTTCAATTTCAACCAATCTGTAGTTGATAGTCAAGGCCGTGTAATTAACACTTGGGCTGATATCATCAACCGTGCTAACCTTGGTATGGAAGTTATGCATGAACGTAATGCTCATAATTTCCCTCTAGACCTAGCTGCTATTGAAGCTCCAACAAATGGATAAGACTTTGTCTTAGTGTATAGGAGTTTTTGAAATAAAAAAGGAGCCACCACTTTCTTATATTCAATTTATAGTTACCCGGTAATGCCACATCAACTATTCTGTGCTCGTGGGTATCTTAACCATTGATTCAATTGCATCACAGTTGATTCTCAAACAAAAACAGCGCTTAGGTATTCAGTACGACCGGTTATTCCAGCAAGAGCGGTAACAGATGAAATAGCTAACAGGGCATTCTCTGCACCAGCTCATTCCCTTCCTCTTGATCGGCTTAACTGACCTTGGGAGTTCTCCACCTAGAGAAGCAAGCAAAGTGGGTCGGGCTGGCTCTGAAAGAAGCTCGACCGATAGGGAGAGGGCTGAGACTCAATTTAAAAAAGAAAGCGCTATTTCTTCCTTAATACGGGGCACTAAAGTCTTTCTACCTTCCTAACCTTCCCCGGGCTTACCACCACCTGCGGTACAAGAGAATTAAAACAAAGGAATGGCCCATCAAGAAGGGCATTTTCTACTAACCAACGGGGGATCCCGGCTAAGTCTTAGTCTTTTAAGAAAAACTTCAAAAATCTGACTTTTGCTATCCTTTTTACCCTAGTAAGGTAGAGCTAACGAAGAGAGCTCGAAGAGCAGAGCAAGCCAAAAGGCACAAACAAGGCTGCTCGCTAGAGCAGTTTCTCAGCTGACTCAATAACAATGGAAAACTACCTCCTAGGGCCGAGAAATGTGCTTAAGCGGATACAAAATCCTTTGAAAGCGAGTTAGACGAGGCAGGAAAATGACATATCGCTTAGCTTACTTAGGGAGGGAAGGAAGATAAGCTTAAAAAGCATCCCAGAAAGTGGAAAGCTTGTTCGCTCACTCGTGCTGGTCAGCGGATCAACAAAAGTCATTGTATCTAACGTCATGGTTGTTTTCCCTCTTCAAAGAAATTGACATTTGATAGTTCCATCGGGTGATCTCAAAAGGATAAAGATGGAAATGTCAAACAGAATCGAGATAGTTTTTAGCATAGAATGGATGTACCAGCGATCAGTAAAGAAAAGAAGAGCACCTGGCCTTTCTCGTCTCAATCCCAACTGCTAGTTCCCACCGGTGTACACCTGTAACTGAACCTGTATCGGTGGTGACTGTTCATCCATGCCAGTCAAGCTCTTCTGGTCTGTGTTCGCTACCTGGGGCTGAACAAGCTTCCCGAACCCACGTCCATAGCTTTACAGTCTCTTTCTCAATGGTAGTGAATCTCTCTCTGCTGTGCTTGTTGGTATGGGAAGAAAAGTCGTGCTTGACCTTCTCCTTGGTGCTTTCACTTCGACCTGTGATGTTTGCCTGGGAATTTCTATTTATCTTCTTACGAAGCCAACAACGGATATTTTTCAAGCAGCGGATGAGATCACACCGCTTACTCTTGTTGCAGCGGCAAGGATAACTCTAACAACGGGTAGGCTTTCACCGGTTAATTGAACACTAACCTACTCTCGAGCAAGGGTACCAGCGCTTACTAATTCACTTTCTCCAAGAGCTGCTACGATCACTCATTCCAACTACCAGCTCATTCCCTGACTTGCTTGCACTTGCCTCCAGAAAGGAATGGAATGAAAGACCAGTGTCATCCCCTTCCCCCGATTTTAGTGAAGTTCCCATTGAGTCAGATGGACATGAAAAAGAAATGAATTGATAGAGTCAAGTCATCAGGTACGGCATATCCTTCAAGTCCCAGAGCCTATTCGATGCCATCCTCATTTCCTTCCTTACGAGATATCCCTGGGGACTTTAACAAAATAGAACCTGGGATTGACTGACTCCTACTCTAGGGACTTCCTTAAAATAGAGAACCACGGTCGAAGAGTCTATCTTTATCTTTTCTCGCCCTTATAATTCAATATCCTATGGGACTGACTTATACAGCGCTGGGGATAGCTTAGCCGGTTAGATTACTAGAACCTTCCTTATTCACTAGCTTACTTGATAGAGGGATTAGCTCGCAAAAGGGACTTATTCGCGCCAGGGACGAGCTGACTCTCAAGACCTTGCTCTTACTGACTTACCCTTACTCCTAGCCTTTGAAAGTTGACTTATCCCATAACCTTCCTGACTCACTACTTGCTTACCTTAACTTCTAGCTCTATAACCTTTCGCGCTCTCTTTTCTGTCTCACCTGACTAACCTTCTTCTTTCTCTTCTGATTCAATAAAATATCCCGTGGGACTTCCTCTATCGCCTTGGCTTCGTTGATTGACTCTAGAACCTTCCCAACTATAGCTAGGGTTAAAAAAGCACCAGCTCTATATGCTCTATCCCTGGGGATTACTACTAAAAGGTAGGGCAAAAGGGTAGGGTGACTCTAGCAATGTAGGGGTTTAGGGTTCTCATAGGCTTATGGATACAACGAGGGAATTGCTTCTAGACTTTGTCGATTCCTCCGATAGCTACAGCCGTATCCTATTCGTTAACTGGATCTCCTACCTCCACTTTTAGGGAAGGTTGGTTAGTTCTATCGAACGAGGGTTAGGTTATCAAAGTTTGAACAAACAAAGGGAATTCTCAAAGACTATTCAATTCGTAGCGTCAAGCGTCGATACTGACTTCAAGGAGACATCATAGATGGAACGAAAGAAGCGAGGTTTCTATTTAATAAAAGGTAGCGTAGCGGTTCCAAATGTTGATTGGGGGAGAGATCTATAGTATCAAAGGGACCAATCCCTATATTCCAATCTCATGAAATGCGGTTGGTGCATCTGCTCATGAATAGGGACCCCCTTCACGTCTTTCAGACCCTCGGGCCCGTAGCTTCTGTTTCAGTTGAATGAATCAAGGAAGCTACTAAAGGAGCTCATAAAGAAGCAGAGGGGATCATCAATGCTTTGACCGCGAGTAGGATGTCATCTCGGTTTCAGAGTCAGAAGGGGATCGCTCCTCCATTAACATTCAATGAGATGCAGCTCATACATGGACATAGATAAAACCACAGACTTTTAGAAAGAAGCTCAGGGGATCACGACTAGAATGCTGTATCTTTCTTCGAGCTGAGACAGATCATCCAATCTCTTCAGTTCTTTTCCGAGGCGAGGCTCTTAACGAGTCTGATTCATCTTAGCTTGCTCGGTTGATTGCTTTCTGGCTTTGATACAGAATGATCTGAGCATGTCGTATATAATATAGTGGTTGGTGTCTATCCAACTCCTTCTGCTCTCGATCACTTCGTTCCTTCCACTCGTCAACTCGTTCAAACGGTTTGGGGCTCCTCGTAGTATAAGATACGAGTCGAGAAGAAGGTGAGGAAATCTCGATTGAAGCCAATTCAACCGCTTCGCCCCTATTCTTTCTCTACAGTAAAGGTATCGACAGAAAGAAGTCCCTAGCTTCAGAAGTGGCAGCAGTGCTATCGTATAGTTGAGAAAGGCTGCTTTTAGGAGTGATCTTTCTAGGTCTTTCCTAAGAGAAAGGGAATAAATAGGTTGAAAGAATGAGGTCCATCTGCCATCAACTTTAAGTAAAGTAATCGAATTCTCGAATTCGAAGTCAAAGCTTTAAAAGAAAACTCTCAACATTTCTTGATGAATTATCGGCTTTAGTCTCTTCCTTCAGCCTAAGGCCGTCAAAGAGCAGAAAAGTGTACAAACGATTCGATCTTATTGGCTTCTTCAAGAAGATAGGATTCTCTCTATCTATCTAATGCAACAAGTCTCCTACTCCTCCTACTATTATTCAAATCCGTTTTTAGGGTAAATGACTGAGTCTATTCCTTACTGCTGTTGACATGGGTTCATTCCTATCCAGCGGCAGCAGACTAGTCTTTATGGCCAGAAATTGTCCGCAAGGTGAAAAGTATGGAATTGCTCCTAAACCAAATCCCGTGCCAATGTCAGATCTACGAATACCGGGTTGTTGTTTGCAAGAATACGCTATTTGGCTTGGCTCTTTGAAGGACAACTTCCCTTGTTAATGTACGAGCAGGGGAAAAAAGTACACCACCCCCTAAAGAAAGGGCGGTCCTTTTCATCTCTAACTCGAATGTTCGAGCTAATGTAACGGCTGTTTCCGGTAGTTGGAGTTGCCTTGATGTCATAAAGGTGCCCAGTTCAGAAGGTGCGAAAGAATGGCTATTCTCTTGCACGTTAATGAATCGAGGAATTGCGTATGTAAGGTCTGTAAAGGAGAATCAAGATGAAACGGGTAGTATATCCCTACTAATAACAAGAGGGGGTGCTAAGCTAGGGTTCAAATCCAATAGCAACTAGAATAAAGGCGTAATTTGAACTTTCAACAGACTTTACAAAGGTGGAATTATCTTTTGGATTATCCTAGTAAAAGAGCGAAAAGTCATTTAGAAATAAAGGCTTTCAATCCGACTTACTCCTTTAACCGGGGGAGTAATATCATATATAAAAAAAATAGAAAGAAATAAGAGCAGAAGCGCTAACGGAGACAGACTGCCGAGTGAAAAGAGGTATTAGGGGGAGTCGTCGTGAAAGAGAGTCCTTTGTGGATAAGAAAGTCTTCAATAGGTAATGCTAGTGATCATTCTAAGAGGAAGTAGCTCATACTACCGGGCATTTACATACGCCCAATCAAGGGGCGGTTACGCAAACAAAGATAGAAAGGGGGATGAGACTCTATAGCAAACGATGAAAATGTAGGGGCTAACGACCATAAATATAGATATCATTCACCACTAGCAAATACGAGTGAGAAGAACTCTTCACCCTCGGAACGGTAAGGGTAAAAGATCCCTTTTTCCTTGATCACTTCACTTGAGCAAAGGACTTTCACGACACGGCTAAGAAGGCATAAGTGGCAATCAGTCTTACTACTATAATAGTTTAAATGGACTTCGTTTCGATGGACTCGTTGTGAAGCCCTTATCGGGGGTTTCGAGCTCCTGTTGGGTTCACCCCCATTAGTGTTGGTATTTTTCTTTTTTTGTTCTAACCAACCCGTAGAAAATAGAATCCCCCCTAGTTTTCTGGGAGAATGCAATAATAGCACAAGGAAGCAGATCCTTTAACAATAAACCAATAGATACCCCAGTTCAACAACTATGGCAGCTCAGTCTAGTACAATCTCAGATCCGGAGTCGCCTATCCTTGGTTAGGAAATCAAAACACTCGGGAAACTACTTAGAGTAGCGACAAGGATTTCCTCGAACAACCAGGTATTACCGAGTAAGAAGAGAAGATAGGATCTTTGAAAGAAATAGCATCGACTGCAACAATGCATATAGCACCTTAGAACACCCCGAGTCGAAAGGTAGTGAGGGGATTCTGCCTAAGTAGACCCAGTCATTTAGGAACTTCGAACATCTCCGCCTAGAGCGGATGTAGTTGAATTTGGACCTTAGCTATTCATCTGCACCTGAGACCAAGATTCTAAACCTTGTCTTTCCCGCTTCCCTTCGCAGGAAATTACTTATAGTTAGTAGCGACACTGATACCTTATAACTACCAATTACCAGGCCTAAACCGGGGAGTCGGAACTAGTAACAGCTTTTATAAACATAAACGAAAAATCCAACTCAAAGTCGAAGGCAGGAAACTCTACCTACAGAAGCCTCAATTCAGGAGGTTGGCAGCTTATCAACTACCAGTTCCTTCCATAAAAATGGGATCGAAGGATCGCAACCAAGCACATAACATTGAATCTCGTGAAAGACATTATTTGGCTAAGTCTATCCTTGACTAGCGTTGGAACTTAGCTCAATCGGGCACTCCTTTGCTTAGATTAGACCCTAGGGCGCGAACTATTGACTACTTACTTGAATTCCTAAATATCCAAATTTTATCGAGACTTAGTCTAACTCTCAACAATCGTGTAATGAAATCAATGAGTCTAATTACTCCTTTAATAAGAGGAAATTAAATTGGCCTGCTCTTCTCTCTTTTCTCTATTGAACTATGGAAAGCACTTATAGTAGTGACACGAATTCACCACTACTTATGACTTTGCCAATGGGGCAAACGAAGGCTAACCCGTTCTGGTTGTTATGACTGGCAAGAATCAGTAGGTTATTTCAGTCTTGCTTGTGCGCTTTGGTCCTTCTTACAGAGACTATCCTTTGCATCAGTTCTGATCCATCCAAGGTTTCTTCAACCAAACCCATGGACTACAAGGAAAAGATAGAACCTTGCCCGGCAACAGCAGCTGATTCAATAGCAGATGGTCTTGGAAAGAACCTTTCATTCGATGCTTCTGATTCAACTTCCAGACAACCAAGCAAGGGTCCGAAGGAGGCGCATAGGGTTAGCCCCTGCGGCAAGCATTATCCGGGAACGATTATCCAGGAACTGGAAGAAGGTTGGCGTGACACGCCTAAAATCCCCCACAATCAATCCACAACGCTTCAGGCGAAGAGATAGCAGTTTCCGCTTTAGCGGCTTGAACCCTTCGATCAAGGAATACCAACAATCAACTAAGTAGCTGACCTCTTACACGTTCGTGGGTATTCCAATTCATACCATACAAAATCTTCTCCGAAATGAGATAGATATAGTGAGAGGGCCTATTCTATAGAACAAACTCAGCAAAGAAGGATCCGTATTCCACCTCAGTGGTAGAAGGGGCAACTCAGCCTTGTCTTTCTCTTTGGGCTAGGAACCCAGAAAGGGCTCAAAACGCAGTCCTCCAACGGAATCAATGGCATTCCTTTCTTACTAGTCCTTACGAACTGTACATTGTTTACACGGTTGAATAGCAGAAACCTTAGCTACTTCAATCTCTCCTTTCCTCATATTATATTCGAGCAAGGAAAGCTGTACAAAGGAAAAGGTATTCTAAAGACTTGTTTGCAAAAAAATGCCAAATCTCTTACTTAGATAAAGTACCTGCAGATTCCTGCCCAAAATCAACTGCTATTGAATCTAAGCCAATTGAATTGAATCAGATCATCCGGGATCTTTCTGGTATGTTGGGTGTCATCCAGTACTAAATGCAGTAGAAGGTGCTCTCGGGCGAATTCCCTTTTTGAAAGGCTCAAAAGTACACTGAGTTAGGCGAGAATTGTCTCAAGATTGACAGATTGACTTAGGGGAATTAGGAGTTGTTTGGAGGTGGGTACCATGGAAGAGGTAGGTTATCCCTGAAAGAGTGATCAAAAGGCGGCTTTTCAGTATCATTTCCATCATTTATCGGATCTTTGCTTGGCTAAAGGGAGCAGAAAAGAGATAGCTGGAGGGCCCATGAACCATCGAGACAAAGAAAAAGGTTGAGACTGGTCCCTGGACTTCGTGCCTAGTGTGTGGATTGGTCAGCATGTCAACTTCCAGCAAGTCCTTCAGTGATGCACCGGAAGATTCCTAGGCGGACCTAGCCTTTGTGCTGCGTCTAGTCCTTCCTTTCCTTCTACCCCAATGAGGAATTAGGCAAACTTCTGAGAGTTTTCTTTAGCTCGACTGAGTTGGAAGGTAGGGAGCTCTCTTGTTTAGATTCTTAGGGGGCGGAGGGGAAGGGAACTTCTCTATTTCGTAGAGCAGATGGTGACAGGGCGCGTGCCGGTGCATACGAGCTGGCCCCTTCATCGGACTCCATCGGCAGCTTTACCGGCGCTGTAGCTACGAGTTTAGCTCTTTAGAGACAGCTTTGAGTCGCCGTTCCCTCTTCCTTTAGCGCTCGCTCCTGCAATCAATCTATCTTTTGCATGAAGTCAGCTCAAAGGTAGCTGATCAATAGCAAGTTCTATAAAGAGAAGCGACGATGTATCGGATTGGTTAGCAAGTGAAGGTGGTATGTGCAAGAACGAAAGCTAGAGAAAGTCAATCCCTGGGCCCGAGCAAAAAGGGGAACTAACGTAAGTGAATCTCTCTTTCCTATGAGGTAGTCGCGGTAGACTCTTTTGACTCCACATCATTACTTGGTCCCTTCCACGTATACTAATGTCAGGTATATCCATCCGATTCATTGCTTGCTCTTTTCTTCTCATCAATTCTTCTATGGGGAACCCAACTCATGCCGGTCACTTGATTCTCTTTATTTTGAATTCTCGTTTTGTCCTGGAAACTTGAATATCTTGATTTCGTCTTTTAGGTCAATCAAATACATTCCAGTAGGGGGGAGCCCGTGTGAAGTAAGAATGGCATGGTAGTTCGTCGGGAGGTTGAAAGAATAGCTTTCTTAAGAGTAGAGCTGCGGGATCTGTCATCCATCAGTAGTCAAGAATAAAATAGGGTATCCTAAAACTAGGAATGGAACCCCGTCGGAACAAAATCCCACTGAAGTAGAGGCTTGTTCACACACCTCTGCCAGCTCCTCATTCGAGAGGTAAGCGAGGGGCACCTGACTCGATTCATTGTGGAAAAGTCCTGCTATCGGACGGAGATCTAAAAGGAACTACTTTCCGCCCTTCTTCTGTTATGTAAAAAGGATTCTCTATTTTTCTTTTTTGGGTCCCTAAGCAACTAGTGACATTCCTCTTCTTCATTCTCAACAGGAAAGCATCAAAAAACCTTCCTTCCATATGGAAAAACCAACTTTCTTGAATGAGGATGAAGTTCATCCCACACGTACGCATCATGTACATCCCGCCTTTCTATTTCTATGTGTTATATACTTGTATGTAACTATGGTATGGATAGTGACGATATTCAACTGGTCTCACCTTTCGATCACTTCCTTGGTTGGAGCATTCCATCCAAGTGTCCTTTCTTCCTATAAGCATTCCCCTATCTCTATATCCATTTATCTTTGCTACCTTTCTAGGTAGTCTCGCTTTAGGCGTGGTAGTCGCGCTAGTCTCGCTACTCGTTGTTCTCTTCAGTCAATGGGAGGAATAGAATCCCCGGATCTTTGCCTTATGCCTTTAGTTCCAAACCTTTCAGTCAAGCTGGTAACGGAACTGACTCTCCTCTAAAGAAAGGGGTGGGATCAAATCCTCAACTCCAAATCCCAAACGCTTATCCCATCGATCGGAACTGGCATCTGATCTAGCAGTTGTTCTCCTCTCTTTCTCCGGATTCCGTTTCGGTGAAATCTCTCTCCGTTGAAAGGGAATTTCTTTCTCTTTACTTTAGGATTTAGGACAGATCGGGTCATAACGCACTCTTTGCTATTTCTTACTTAGCTTTTTTCCGCGGTCTCAGAGCCAATGAGCCGAGTGGATCTCATGGCGGTTGTACTTGTACATCAAGTGAATCGGGTTAACGATGTTATGGGACTCCGACTCCAATACCACTTATTTCGCACCCGGTCTTTCTCATATCTAAGCCAGGAGAGGAGGGAATCAATAATATGAATTGGAGTCTCAAGTAGGGGGGCTGCTAAGCACCAGTAATGAAGTGAAAATCCAGTGATCGGGACTAGCAGGAAGAACATTCAGTACAATTTAATCGTTCCCTCAAAAGCCAATATTCCCATCAACACCTTTTCTTTTATTGCCGATACGAAAGTTTGAGTGCCAATAAGCATTCCTTATAACTGAGAAAGGTCTCGGGATCCTCGAAGTGTATTTAAATGAATGGGTTTTCTCAGCTGGGACAACATTCTTTTTTCTGCTCGTTCTGTTATCGATTTCCTAGGAATGAATACTCTTTTCTGGTCTATTGGTCTACTCTTAGTCCTTGTTCTCTGGAAGAGATCTCATTCAGAAATGCACTGAAAACCAAGCAAATCCGTTTTATGTTTCAAGCTTTATCTTGACAGCTAATGCGGGCGATCGGGCGGCTCTACGACCCCGCAAGGCCATTCGGTAGAGCTCATTGGTACTGTCGCTTTCTCAATCGCCATTTTTGTCTTGATTAGCCTTCAATTCCATCTTAACGAAATTTTTTTATCTTCACAAGGATGAACGAAGTTCAGATCATCTTTGGTCATTCAAATGACGAAAAAAGTTTACATATTCGCTAAGAAAGAGTTCTATGAAGTTTACCCTCTCCGCGAGCTACTTCGTTAGCCTGATGCTACCCAGAAGCTCTTAACTCCCTCCCGATTCTCGTTGTTTGGTATTTTCCTATGATTCACTAATGGGATATTCATCTTAATGGTATTCTGGTACCCTCTCCTCAACTCAAAGAGTAGAGCTACTTATATTACCAGGGAATAAAAACCTTTTCTTTGGCCTGTGGCGTGCTTTCCATCTGCGTTCTATCCTTATAGAAGTAGAGCTTTCAGTGCTTATCTCGTTCGGTGGGTTCTACCCTTATCCTTCTGTCTTAGATCTATGTGGTCCTCCGCCGTTTGATAAGACATCATCCCTAGTGTTTTATGAAGCGACTTGCCGTTATTGAGTGAGATGCCCCTACCGTCGTAGCTTCAGATTGCCAACCTAACTTGAGCACTTAGACACTAAAAATGCGCTGCCCCACCGAGGCTTCTTCAGTGGATTCGACAAATTCAGATTGAGATTGCACTTCCACTGTCCCAACTACTGGTGTCAATTGTCCAACCACTGATACAGGCTCATTAGAAGTGGATCTTTCTCATCGATCCCCTCTTCTGCCCTTACCTGATAAGTGAGGCCTTGTCGCAGGGACTATTCACCCAGAGGTTCCACCACTCACTCTGAAGCAACCACTGTGAGTGGCACCACTTGCTACTCTCCACCACCGAGTGCTTCGCGGGAATCAGTGCATGAAGGGACTGTCAGAGCAGAGGCGTGATGGGCATTTTATCGAAAGGAATGAAACTATTCTGAGTATCACTCTCTATTACGAAATACGTTTTGGCCTACTTTTTGTTTATCGAAAAGGAATGACTCTTGCTTGAAAATCAATCTCATCATTGTGACGAGACCCCTTAGGTCTATCAAGCTCTCACATCTTTGTTGATTATTTGTTTTCTCCGCTGCTGTTCCAGAGGAAGCTACTGAGACAGTGGTTTTCTCAGCTAGGCAAGTGGAAGTGACCGTGGTTTTCAATTATATAAGATAGTGGAAGACACATTTGTTGGGCTACCAGGGCCCTATCTTTTTGATGGAATTTCATCCACAGAACCGAGAACAGATGAAATTGCCACTGCACCATGGGCGGATGTTGCTCAGGTTGTTAAGGAGCCCCTTTGCTCTGTTTTTGTGAAGAGCCCGGTGTCTTCAAATAGTGAGGTTGGTACGATCCCTTGGTCCTATGGGTATGGAAGGAAAGTAGTCCGAGGGGTGGAGTTCAAAATAGGTAGGCTCTTCTTTACCCCGGTCAGGCGAGAGCTTTTACCCATTCATTCGTTTGTTCCGCTCGGCAAGTTACCTATTCTTGTTGGCATTGAGAAGCTGGGGACAAAGTAGTGCTATTGCCTGCGCGGGAAAGAGCTTCATTCATAACTCCATGGTGGGCGAGCAGAGTGAGGTGAACCAGTTTCCGTAGTTGGGCACGTCACTTCGGCAGGAGAAGGGGTGTTTGATCCGAAGAATGGCCAAGTCAAGTAGTTGGCCTAGTTGTTCCATATAGTATAAAAGGGATTTCACTGCCTTTTCCGAGTCAAAAGACAAGTAGGGCTAGCTAACGGACGATGAGGATGAAGTGAAGGTTTATGAGGGAAAGTCATTTCGGAGCTCTGACTGATAGTTCCATATAGGATATCGAAACCAAGAAGGTAGGGATCAGAAATGAGTAGCGTAGGTGATAGCGATAGGGTGGTTGGATACGCGACAGCAACGGCAAGGCACTCTTGACCCCGTCCGTAGAGGGTCGGTACGAATGTATGCTAGAGATCCCAGTGAGCAAGTATGCCTTGTTGACTGGGTGGTGGTTTTGAAACAAGGATGAGTCACTCAGGGAGTCCGTCCAAGCTTCAGCAACTAATGCCTGGGCTAACTTCTTGGGGGTGAACAAAGTGTTCTGAGTCTGAGATCGATACTGGTTAACGCCACAAGTGCTCTGCCATTGGTCCACACACAGAGTTCTCAGGTAAAGTCAGAGCTTGGACTGGGAATGAGATCAGAAGAGGCTACTAGGGAAGATAGAAGCGATCCACAAATCAAACCACTATCCCATTGGCCGCTTCATGCACCGAACACTCTTAATAAGAAGCACAGAAGCAGGAAAGCTAGCCACCCCGATTCCTTCTTACTTAACTTTAGGCAGTGTCCATACGTTCTGGCGTGGTGCAAGAGAAAGAAAGTTCTTGTTTTACTATATTCCCTTTCATGAGATCAGTAGTTGGTGGACTTCTTCAAAGTCTTTCCGCGGAGAGCACAAAAGCTGATTAATTAGGAAAGAGCAGCTAAGAGGGATGACTCGCCCTTAGCCCTCGTCTAAAACCTAGCAAAGAGACCGTTGTAAACCAAAACCAGGTGAACTAGAGCGAACAGGAGAAGCAAGCAAATAGCTGCCTCTCATCCAATCCACCTCTAGCAGGAAGGTATTCCGATCTTTGATCCGCCGATTCAGGAGCGATTGAAGCGAATACAAGAAGAGAATGCAAGGAAGCGACCAAGCAACTCCGAGTTTGAATTGGGGCACTTGCGATATAAAAATCAGTAGGGATTCGACTAGCTCGAACGTGGGGAACGAATGCTTGAATGTGAACAAGCGATAGTACGGAAAGCAGCAGTCTACTGATTGGCGTCTTCCCTTCCAACTATTATAGTCAAAATTCTCTCTCGAACCCTAAAACCGGAACTCGAGAACCGACTATCCAACGACATGGAACACTTAGCATTGGCCTATAACTAAAATTCCATTTTATAGCACGCCAACAGGAGGGGCTTCTTACAAAAGCACTCCAACAACTCGCTTGAACTTGAAGAGAGAAGCAACTACTACTTCTCCATCAAAGGAAAAACAAGCATCGACTAAATAGAAGGCCCTTGAATCTTATCGTTAGCCTATAGCGCTATCTACCCTTAAGACTGACTTAAGGGATGTAATAGAAGTCTCAAGAGAACTAACAATCGATGGACTGGAAGGGCGAGAGACATAAAAGACTACTACTAAAAAGATTTCCCACTCTTAGGTGGACTGGGCGGGATCGACAGAATAGCAAAGAGAACTCAATCTATAATTTCAACTTCTGTTCCTTCCAAAAACCCAAGTACGGCATTAGCAATGGAAGAGCTTTTGAGTTGGCTTGAAATGTACACATACGAGTATTAATTAGCTGTCTTAGGTCCAAGGAGTAGTCACCCTTAGTCCAGGATCTAAAGAGTATCCTTAGGGGGATATGACTATCCATTTCTCTTTATTGAGCCAATCGACCAAACCCTTTATTTTATTCCCGACTGTACTTTTACAGTCTCGCTCTGGGTTATTGACCGGTGCACAAGTTAGTATTTTTTTAAAAGAAAGATAAAGATCGCCGTCGTTCCCTATTCAAAAGTCCGTCTACCCACCCTTGACGCGTACCCCATCTTTCAATCTCCACCATCATAATATACCGGACAGCGATCCTCCATTCTACCCAAAAGAGGATCTGCTTTCTTGTCGCTGGTAATACAATCTCATCTATGTTAGAGTCTTGGCTGCTTGCCAGGAAACTGCCTTGAGTGGACCCCTTTTACTCAGGCAATTTGTTCAAACTCTATCAGGATCTGCCTTCACATGGTACAGCAAGTTAGTTCCGGCCTCTATGGAGCAAATGAGGGATGCATTTTTCACACGGTTCTACAGCACCAAAAGAAAAAAAGTTTGGGAATCCCGGAGTTGACTCAAACTGAAGAGCAGATGCATGAAAAAGCAGCCGATTTCATCAACCGCTGGAGGAATCTAAGTTTACATCGTCCTCAGCGAGTGATGTGAAATTGAATGCGGATAATGTACATATCTCTTTCGGCTTAGTTGGTTCGAAGCTGTTCCGAAGCTAAGCCAGAACCATTCCCTTCCTCTGCCTGTTGCCTGTGATGGTTCGATCTACATCAGACTAAAGGGGGCAGGTCCTACTATAATATAAGTAGGCGTCAGAAAGAAATCGTAAGGAAATAGTTCATTTCAAATATTACTAAAAGGTAGGATCTCAGTTCGTTTGCAGCAAAAGGAACTATATCAGTAAAAAGGCGGTGGATGAAATGACAGCTTCTCTTTCTTACAATTCCAAGTCTTAAGCAAAGTGGCAAATAAGGAACCTGGTGTCAACCCGTCACCGAGAATGGCCTATGTTCCAAGAACCAATGCTACCAATACGGTCAGAACCTACCACTGAAAGGATGCCTGCTGCTGAGAATGCGGCTATTGTGCAAAATGCACCTGCTGAGGCTGGTGTGGCTACTTGGCTTGAGCGGTACTCATGAGGCTACTGCTGGACATTACGGCCGGTGGATCGATCGGCGGGTTATAAGGTCATCCTATTAAAATAAAATAAATAAAAGGGGCCACATCAAGGAAACAAAGACTACGCTATCGAAGGGCTTGCTATTTAAGAAGGGCTGCTACATCACTGAAACTCTTTCTTTCATGACTTCTTGTTGTCTTTCTTTCTTCTTTGTGGACCTTCGGTCGATTCATCTGTTTCATTCCAGGATTGGGTCATTGATCGTAGTTTAAAGGTGAATAGCCCCATTCATACATAGGGGAACCGGCCTTGATATAAAGAGCCGGGTTAGACTGGTTGGGAGACCTATGAAATGAAGGAATAGTTGGACGGAGAGAAAGAAGGGCTGACATCGAATTCTTCCCCTGATCTTCAACTTGGGGAGCCCGAAGCGAAGAGATTTCAATCTCTTTCTTTTCATTTGTCATTTGAAAGAAGAAAACTTGTCCTAGTCCTACTTGCACGCACTTTCACGAATCGATAAATAATACCTTTTTAATCTCATTCGTCTAGCAGCTAAGGCTGGTGTTCTCTTATTTGAATTTAAGCTATTTCTTCTTCGATTGATGGAGCAGCTTTCCCGGACATTCAAACAGAGGAGAGCAACTGGGCTTTCGTTCCCTCTTTTCTTTCCTTTCTCTGTAGCATAAGGCAAAGCCTTTGACATTCCTTTTCATGTGCCTTGAAGTAAGGTAGGAGAGGGGAAGCTTGATTAAAGTTAGTTGGAGCTACCGTCCGTCTTCACTTTTATCCAGCCCGGAGGTGGAGCTATGGGGGAGCTGCCGTGGATCGTAAAACCAGTTCGGAAGCGCCTGTCCCTTCGTCCATGGGATCGTGTTCCTTTCTCAAGCCCCTGGGGATAGATTCCCCCCTTGAATGCGACGATGGTGTAGCCTGTGCTTTCTTTCCTTTAGTCGAGTTCAACTGCCGCCCTTCTTCAAGGGTTCGGACATCGATCAAAGGTCGGTAAAGATTTGTATTTAGCGCAGTAATCAAGTCCTTTCTACGAGGTTTCTATCTCGAACACATGCTCTCACCGAATTAATGGCTATCATTGAACTCAAAGTCCAACCTTCTCGGCACTCATGCTAGATATTCGGGACATGTCCGAAACAGACCAGTTGTTCACTGGAAGGTCTGAAGCCCTGGGCGCGAACAGAGCTGCAAGGCCAAAAGGTGGAAGACCTCAATGCCGCGATGGGAGCGGCCGAGCGCTTGATGGACTATCACTCTGAGCCCCGCAACAATAAGCAGGCGACAACGAGCAATGCCCAGACAAAAGGGGGCGGGGCCAAGTCCTTCAAGTCTAGTACTGGAAAAGGTGGGGAGACATCCCACTCACAGGGGAGCTCGCAAGGGAGTTCCAACAAAGGGAAGCCCCATCAGGAGAACAAGCAGGGCACGTTCCAGAACCGGGTGCTTTCTGTGCGACGGGCCACATCGAATTAAAGATTGTCCAAAGATGCTAAATGCTTTGACGAGCAACTAGAACTCGACTTAATAGCTGGTGCCCTTTGATCTAATAAGGGGATCAGATCGAAGAATGAATTCCATGTCGCTAAATCCATCATTGGCATCACTTATTTGATGGGGCGATGACCGAGCTGACTTATTCTTTCTCGATGGTCTAAGCTGGTGTGCCAACCTCTTCCTTTCCTTGTTCCCAACCCTCACACGATGGTTCGACCCCTTCATAAGTAATGGAATATGGCGCAAGCGAAAGATGAACCGTTACGGAGATTAGGAGAGACTAAGACTTTGATCTATCGGGAAAAGGCCTATCCGTGCTATCCCAAGATGAGGGAAAAAGGAGACCGGGAACTTCGCCTAGCCTATGAAAGGGGCTCCGGAAAAGGAGTCACAAAGCTAAAACTTCCACGGGTTCCACTCCCAAGCGAGACCCTGAACAAGGAAAAGGGAAAAGATGAATTCAACCTAAAATACGGGGTAGAAGCAACTTGATCGATTTGAATCTCTCTTTTAGGAATGGAAATCAACAAACAACCAAAAAAGACGGGAAAACGGAAACTTAGCTGAGATGACGGAGAATGATGAAATATCGTAAGAGAAGAAATAGAGTCATCAAGAAGGAGAAATCCAGTTTCTTCGCTTTGGGTAGCTAAAGGGGTTCACCGCAGAAAAAGCAGTTTCACCTCACACCACAACCGGGGCAGGAGGTCAACAGTCGACATAGGGTCCTGCCTCCAGGGCCTATTTTATATAATATAAAAAAAATCGTGCGAAAAACTAGCCCCGCGGGTAAAGCTATGGAATCAACAATTAACCATGGTTACAACTCCTTCAATGACCCTTATCGGACTTAATTGCTTTGCTTTGGAGTCTCTAATCATAGACATAAAAAGTACTCAATAGCTCGGTGCAAAAGTAATGGAGCTTCCGACATCAGACGGTTGAGGCTTGGGTGGGGCTGGCAGGACTTCTCAATACTTATTCAAACATCAGGCGGTCCTTACCATCCAGGCGTAGAGTACCTGAGATTAGTTAGGAAGCTCAAAAAATATTTCCACAATAATGTTATGATCCACGTAGATAAAAAATTAACAATGATTTTAATGCATTCAAGAATGCAGAGTCAAATGGTGACTCATCGTTCATTAGCAATGATGAACCTTTTTCAGTTTAATAGCTTTTTAGTCAATAAGGTCAACATGATACGGAATTTCACTATGCCAGCCAGGTTTGGACCTTCTGTCAC